ACTTAACTTTTCTTACCATTAATATAATTAATATATTTATTTGTATTAATAGAAATAAGAGTATTCAATACTATTCAAAATACATTTGTACAATTCAAATTAACAAAATAAAATTTCGAGAAAATAATAATTTAAGACGCCCTATTTGAAGCATCCCTTCAGTCAACATAAAAAGCAATATCTTTTGGATAGAAACCTAAAAAAAACTACATAGAAGAACTTGCGTCCAATAGGATTTGAACCTATACCAAAGGTTTAGAAGACCTATGTCCTATCCATTAGACAATGGACGCTTTTTTTCACATTTCTTGCTTTTTGGCTTCGGGTTTGGTGTTCTTAAAAAGATGATATTTAAGGGGGTAGAATCTACGGAATTCTATATTCAATCTTAAAGATACATTCATAATAGAATATTTTTCTATTATGATAGAATATAGGATTAATGATATTGAATATTAATCTATTTTTTTTATATAGAATACTATATAATTTTAGTAAAGCGGGTAGCGGGAATCGAACCCGCATCGTTAGCTTGGAAGGCTAGGGGTTATAGTAGACGTTGATTCATCATTGTTAACGTCTCTAATTCAAAACCGAACATGAAACTTTGATTTCATTCGGCTCCTTTATGGATGTATGACTAAATATCAAGATTGAAATAAGACCTGACTGAAATCAAAAAATTGTTGAACCATAAGAGCTATGTCAGCTGTCTCTTTGAATGCATTCAAAGAGAGTCGGCTTTCTAGACAATCCCCTCTCTCTGGAATATAGAATAGGGTATTCTAACAATATTCTCTTAGTTACTTCGTTCTCTATTTCTATTTGATGTAATAGAATCCTTAGGAAAAGTTTTTTTCTTTCTACCGAGCTAAAACTAAAAAAGTTTAATGTCCTTCGGAAACTAAAGACATCCTTATTTAATAGATAAGCTATTTTGCTTTAATCTTTCTTCTTTCTATTTCTAAAAGAAAAGGGAAAGATTGAAGATTTAGTTACGATTCGAACTACATTTTCTATCTTTATCCATGGATCTTTTATCCATACGTATAGATATTGGGAGTCTTGATCCAATAAAACAAATTATGTTTCGCTATTTGAAAATCCAATTTTCAAAATTTATCAAAAATTTGAACCTTGGACTCTCAAATCACGAGAATTTCGATTCTTCCTCGACTCCTTCTTAGTGAATTAATAGGTAAAGGAAAGGATTCAATCCTTTTAAGAAAAAAAAGTTTTTGTTCGGAATATGAATGAAGCAAATCCGAGGGACCCCTTAACTCTAAAAGGGATTAATAAAACGAATCACACTTTTACCACTAAACTATACCCGCTACAATGCTATTATTGTTTATAAATAAATCTTTTGTCGAATAAGAAGGTAATCAGCGTAATCAGAATAAGAGATAGAATCCGAAAATCATAATGAAAATAATAGCATAGGTGGTGTGTTTTAGTTTTTTTATTAGACCTAATCGGGTTTATTTCAATAAATTAGTTAAAGAGGACTCCTAATTATTAATAACTCAATAACAAGTTTCTTTCAGTACAGTACCTCTATAAAGGAGGGGGAAGAAAAAAGGAAGAAAATGAAGAATATTATTAATATTCGAATTAGATTATTAAGTCGATTCTAAGTAATAATTATGATAGACTAATAAATTAGGAACTAAAATAGAAGTCAATAATTCAAACGCAAACGACTAACGAAAAAAATGAAACTTTGTTTATATTCTATATCCGAGAATCAAAATTGTCCTTATATTGATATTTCATTCAATAAAAAGAATTGTGTTAAACATTTTTTGGTAATATATATGATTTGGTACAAAAAGAGGCCTGGCTAGGTATGAACCAAGCCAGGATAAGAAAATAAACAATATATTTCGACAGAAGAAATATTTTTGATTTTCTTTCTTTGAAAGAATTCTTTCGACCCTTGTTTTTTCAATATCTATATCGATAGAATAGATTTTATCTAATGTGAATAGAATTATAATCTAAAATCTAATTTTAATAAAGATAACTAGAAATAAGGAAAGAGAGGTTTTTTTCTATCTTACTTTTGGAACGTAAGATTCAAAATTTCAAATTGGGAGAGATGGCTGAGTGGACTAAAGCGTCGGATTGCTAATCCGTTGTATGAGTTTTTCGTACCGAGGGTTCGAATCCCTTTCTTTCCGTTTTTGTTGATGAATTGATATTTGATCTTTTTTTGAAATTCAAAAATGTACAATAAAGTCCTTTTTTTATTCGTCACGCCCGGGATTACGTCCTGGATCATTAGATAGGAATCCAAAGATAAAGAGAGAAACAAAGAATATCACTACTGTGTAAACAAAGAGTTTGAGAGTAAGCATTACACAATCTCCAAGTCATTTTTTGAAAAAAAAAAAGAGAGAGAATAGATTATCCTTTTTTCTACCACATATCCTATTTCGACACCAATAAACAAAACGGTTTCGAGAAAAAGAACTCAAAAATTGATTTGCAATAAAAGTGGGTTGATCTCAAAAAAAATTCTTTACTACCCTCTTTTGAGCCCCCTAATAGGGGGTTTCACTAAATCAAAGAATGACAAAAGCAAAGTTTCTAAAAAGAATCAGAATGAGAAAAGAATTCCGATTATCAATCGTTTGAATCGAGGGTTCATATTCTAAAGTTTATCAAAAAATTATTAGCATTTTCTTTCTCGGATAAAAAATGTCTAGTACATTACTCAACATCTTATCGAAAACTTACAGCAGCTTGCCAAACAAAGGCTAATAGAAAAAACAGAAGGGGTATTACTGGCATAATATCTACGATAGGATTCAAAAAAGCGTAGGCCTCTGGCAATTTGACTACTAAAAAACTATTTGAATTCAAATAAAGGGTGAAATGAAAACAGAAGTAGATCAAACTAAAGATATTAAGCATAATAAACATTTTTTTCCTGTATTGAACTTGGAGATAATTTCATTTTGATTGAGTTTTATTGGATATCTGTTAAAACAGAAAAATCAAACTAAAAATTTTTATTTTGAAAACTCACCCAATTTAAAACCGTTTGATTTTCAAAATAAAAGAATGGAAGAAATCGTATTTTAGACAATATTTTAATTAGATTCTATCTAATGATCAATAAATTCATTTTTCTCTCGCGCTCTACGTGTCAAAATCCTCGGAACAATCTATTTTTTGATTGGAATTGACGAACAACCAGTAATAATACTAATGTTTATTAGTATTGATTGAACAGAAAGACAAATGGGGCGTAGCCAAGTGGTAAGGCAACGGGTTTTGGTCCCGCTATTCGGAGGTTCGAATCCTTCCGTCCCAGGGAATACCTTTTTCTATTTTATATCTCGAAAGAAAGAATATAAATATTTAGATATTTTGAGAATAATGAATGAAAGATTATCATAAATGGATCTGAATCAAGTTGTGAATAGGAGCTATAGATTTCAAGAATTTGAAATCAATTTCAAACAAATTAACAACAGATTGAACCCTTCCGCCCCCTCCCTTCAGTCGAGCTATACTCTTCGAATAGAGTATAGAGTAGTTAATATTATAATTATTTAATTAAGCTAAAAGAAATTAGTTAGTTGAAAAGCCAAAGCCTTAACTTCTCTTTATAACTATTATAATGATTAATAATTGAACACACTCATTTCAATACCTGGTCTAATCCAAATTAGATGAAATTAAGCAGACGAAATGAATAGAATAAGTTAGTAAGAATAAAGTGTTATATATTATGTATTTTCTTTGAACCTTATTTTTCATTTTTAGTATTTGATAAAAATATCAAAATCTCATTTTCAATGTATCGAAATGAATGGAATAATAAGTAAGTTATAGATCCTATATTTCTATTTATTTCTATTTGATTCCCATTTATAGGTTATTTAAATAAGCGTTATTTAACCCGCTCAGTCAGATCCGAAACTACTCTAAAATAAAATCATGAATTTTATTGCTTTTTTATAAGTATTTGATCCTCTGAAGATGGAATGTGGATTCCATAAAAAAAAATTTCAATTCCTAATATTTGATTTTCTAATCTTGCTGTTTCGATTTCGGATTGATAAATTGAGCTTTTTTTTTTAGAAATAAAATAACATATTGCAATTCAGTCAATAAAATGAAAAAAGAAAAATTGTTATGAAATTTGATTTTTGCTACGACTTTGTAAAAAAAGCAGTCATTCATAGAAATTGAAAAAAGAAAAAATATGCATTCTTATGGAACAACTGTAACGAACCAACAAATGACTATTCGTGATTCCATAATTGAATCAATTACATACCAGTTAAAACCCGGGGAATGTTATGGTAAAACTTCGTTTGAAACGATGTGGTAGAAAGCAACGTGCGGCTTGACAGACGGGATCGTCCGTGGATTCTTATATCCACCATTTGAATTATAAATGTGCTCTTGGCTCGACATCTTTTGTTCTCTTACACCATAACCTTGGTTTTTTGGGGATTGTAGTGTAAGATAGTACGTGATGTAGCTCGAGTCGAAACTATTGATTCTTTTCTAAGGGGCAAGGAATCTAGGGTTAGTGCTAATTAATAAGTTTTAACAACTTTGTAAGTATAGTGATTTTTTTACGTGTGATACTCTTTTCTTATTTTTATAGAAAAAAAGCATAAAAGGAGGCATGTTGCTGCCATTTTCAAACGATTTTTAGTCACCGAAGTAATGTCTAAACCCAATGATTCACGGTAAAGATAAAGTATCTTGGAACAAGAAAATCCTCCTTTTTTTATTGTCTCGACAACTAGATTAAGAACGAAGGGTCAAAATCGATTTTGTTTTAATGGGGACAAAAAAAGATGGATTAGAGACTACTCAAAAAATGAAATGAATAGGCTTTTCTAATTTTCTTTTGAGCTATTTCATAGTTATCCAACTTGAGTTATGAGGAGAAAAATGTGTGTTTTTTTTCTATTGATATAAAATTAAATATTCAAAAATACTAATATTTCTTAATACTTCTAATATTTCTTAATACTTAATATTAGTATTTCTTAATACTTAATATTAGTCTAATTTCGTTATGGATCTATTTGACCTTGTATATATATAAACATCACTTCAATTTCTCGAGCCGTACGAGGTGAAAACTTCGTATACGTTTCTGGGGGGAGTTAGAGTTTGTCTACATCGATCCCAATGAGCTGTTTATCGAATTGTTGCAATCGATGGTCGATCCCGAAGAGAAGGAAAAGATCTGTGTAAAATGGGTTTTTATGATCCTATAAATAGTCAAACCTATTTAAATATTCCTGCTATTTTAGATTTTCTTGAAAAGGGTGCTCAACCTACAGGAACTCTTTTTGATATTTTCCAAAAGGCGGGGATTTTTTATGAATTTCGTACGAAATTCAATTAATAAAAAAAAGGATAAGGGGGAAATTTTTATTTAGTTTTCTAACTTTTTTATAGTAGATCCCCTTCTCCCTCTCTCTTTTTGTTTCTTAACACTTTTTTTTACCATGTCTTATATATTGACAAGAGTCTATTGAGCAAATATAATTCGATCGTGGATAAACGGATCCATTTCCTCGCTTTTTTTACTTGAAAAAAAAAAATTTGACTAGATTTTTGATTTCTTTTATTTTTATCTGCAAAATATTCTCTTTTTTGACTCTTAAAGAAATGGGAATTTTTGAAATTAATCAAAATTTCTAATAATTTCAGAATTGAAAATTTTCGATGTATTTTTTGCTAGTTTGATGTTTTGATTGTGTTGTTCAATTTAATCTCTTTAGTGTTTTATCCAACCAAATATTGCCAATTTTTTGTTCTTCGGGTTGCTAACTCAACGGTAGAGTACTCGGCTTTTAAGTGCGGCTAGCATCTTTTACACACTTCAATGAAGTAAAGGATTCATTCATACCTTTGGTAGACTTTGTAAGACCACGACTGATCCTGAAAGGAATGACTGGAAAAAACAGCATGTCGTATGAATAGAGAATTCTGAGAATGATTCAGTTTCAGACTCAGAATGGGGTCGAATAAATAAATGGATAGAGTTTTCTGACTTCAATTGCAGTTTTTATAAGGAAAAAGAGCAACGAGCTTTTGTTCTAAATTTGAATGATTACTCGATCTAATTAGACGTTAAAAATATATTAGTGCCCAGTACGGGGGAAGAATTCTACTTGAGTGCATGATTATAGTATCTTATCCATTTTCGTTTTTATTAATCAAATAAGTCCTAATTATTAGTTATATCCTATTCTGGGTTCTACATAAATGTGTAGAAGAAGCAGCATATTGATAAATATATTGATTTTCAAAAATCAAAAGAGCGATTGGTTTGAAAAATAAAGGATTTCTAACCCATCTTGTTTTCTTATCCTAGAAACAAATATAAACTATTTAGATTGAAAGAGAGGATAGAGAATCTGTTGATGAGTCTACCTGTCTCCGAGATATCTAGTATTTTCTTACTATAACGCTTTGTTTTGACTGCATCGCACTATATATATCGTTTCATAATCACTAAATGGACTACTTTCTATTTATTTTGATTCCAGTTCAATTTCCAATGGATCAATTTCAAGGATCTTTAGACCTAAATATATCTTGGCAACACAACTTCCTATACCCACTCCTTTTTCAGGAGTATATTTATACACTTGCTCATCATGTTTTAAAGAGATCAATTAGATCTATTTGGTTAGAAAATGTGGGTTATGACAAAAGAATTAGTTCAATAATTGTTAAACGTTTAATTATTCGAATGTATCAACAGAATCCTTTGATTATTTTTGATACTGATTCTAGACAAAATAGGTTTTTTGCTTTCAACAAAAATTTGTATTCGCAAATTCTATCCGAGGTCTTTGCAGTCACTGTGGAAATTACATTTTCTTTTCGATTATTCTTTTCCTTAGAAAGGAAAGAGGTAGATCAATTTCGTAATTTACGATCAATTCATTCAATATTTTCTTTTTTAGAGGACAAATTGTCCCATTTAGATTCTGTGTCAAATGTACTAATACCCTATCACATCCATCTAGAGATCTTGGTGCAAACCCTACGTTACTGGTTGAAGGATGCCTCTTCTTTGCATTTCTTACGTTTCTTTCTCTATGAGTATTGTAATTTGGATAGGTTTATTCTTCCAAAGAATTGGTTTTTTTCAAAAACCAATCCAAGATTCTTCTTGTTCCTATATAATTTATATATATGTGAATACGAATCTATCTTTGTTTTTCTTCGTAATCAATCTTTTCATTTACGTTCAACATTTTCTGGATTCTTTTTTCAACGAATATATTTTTTTATAAAAATAAAAAATCTTGTCAAAGTATTTATTCATAATGAATTTCGGGACATCTTGGAATTATGCAAAGATCCTTTTATGCATAAAGATCCTTTTATGCATTATGTTCGATATCAAGGAAAATCAATTCTTTCTTCAAATAATACGCCTATTCTGATTAATAAATGGAAATATTATTTTCTGAATTTATGGCAATATAATTATTCTATGTG